AAAAACAAGCAAGGGGCGGAATACCACAAAGAGAAAGTGTACCTAATAAAAAGGCAGTTTTTGTAATTGGCACATGCTTTCTTAAACCGCCCATAAGAACCATATTCTGACTTTTAGCTGGAGAATAGCCAACAATAGCTTCCATTGAGTGAATAATTGATCCGGATCCTAAAAACAACAAGGCTTTCGAATAAGCATGCGTAATCAAATGAAATAAAGCGGCTCGATAAGACCCCATACCTAAAGCTAACATCATATAACCCAATTGAGACATTGTAGAATAAGCTAAACTTCTCTTAATATCTTTTTGAGCAAGAGCTAAAGTAGCTCCCAATAATACTGTTATTATACCTATCAAAGATATTAGATTCATTATGTACGGTATAACTATGAAAAGCGGAAGAAGACGAGCTACAAGAAAAATTCCGGCCGCTACCATAGTAGCAGCATGGATAAGAGCCGAAATAGGAGTAGGGCCTTCCATGGCATCAGGTAACCATACATGAAGGGGAAATTGCGCGGACTTAGCAACCGCACCGGCAAATAATAGAAAGGCACACAAAGTAACAAATAAAAGGTTAACCTCATTATTATAAATCAAGTTATTGAATATTTCGAACAAATCCCGAAATTGGAAACTACCCGTTATCCAATAAAGACCTAAGATTCCTAATAATAAACCAAAATCCCCTACACGATTAGTTACAAACGCTTTTTGACAAGCACTGGCCGCAATAGGGCGGGTGGACCAAAACCCTATTAATAGATAAGAACACATTCCAACCAATTCCCAAAAAATATAAATTTGTATTAAATTTGAACTTGTAACTAATCCTAACATTGAAGTATTGAAAAAAGTCATATAAGCAAAAAATCTCAAATATCCTTGATCATGAGACATATAATTATCACTATAAATAAGAACCAGAATTCCAACTGTAGTGATTAATACTGACATAATAGAAGTAAGTGGATCAATAAAATGTCCGAACTCTAAAGAAAAATCATTATTGATGGTCCAAGACCATACGTATTGATAGATACAACTGCTATGTATTTGATGAATAGCTAGATCGACCGAAAAAATCATAACTATACTTAACAATAAAATACTAGGAAAAGCCCACATACGGCGAAGATTTTTTGTTGCTGTCGGAAAAAGTAGAAGTCCCACTCCTATTAACATAGGAACTGGAAGTGGAACGAAAGGTATGATCCAGGAATATTGATATGTATGTTCCATAAAAAAAAATAATAATAACTTGTGTTTTTATTCTTAATTAATTAATTGTTTCTGATTCACCAGCTCTTATCTCTTTTGCAAGGGATTAATAAAAAAAAAATGAAGGTAGTAAAAAAAACTTAAATAGAATTTTCTATTGGTAGTTATTTTGAATCTTTCCAAAATACGTCAAAAATATTCAAAGTTCAGAGCGGTCGAAGGATATAACTAAGTTACTAGTGATATAACTAAGTTACTAGTAAAAAATAAAGAATTTTTTTATACTCAGTATTATACTAAGTAAGATTTTTATGAAGATAGAACAAATTAAGATTTCAATTATTAGTCCCTATTACAATAAATTATGTACATCAATCAAGAACACCAAAAAAAGTATTCATTTTGATATAAATCATAGGATGTCCCAGAGTTTTCCCCAATAAAAAAAGAACTGGATATTTGAATTTGTTTATTCAGAACCATTAACTAGTTCATTTCGGAACTGATTGATTGTCTTCCATTCCAATAAATGCCATTTAAGAGCCTATTACTAGAAAAAAAGATTAATTTTTTTTTTATTCGGTAAGGTCTCTTAAACTTGGGTGATGTATTTTTCATCTATAAATGTAGCATGCCGAAACTAGACAGAGATATAAACGAAAAGACTTTTGCTTTTTTTATCAACTTCAACCAATTCAATTTGATTTATATTATATGGCAGAATACAGCCTATAGATATCGATTTGAATACGGATCGGGATATAAAGAAAGACACCACCAATAACTTCGAAATAAGAATTGTTCTGCCGCGGATATTGTATGGAATAGAAATTGAAAAAATTCTATATCATATTGTTTTTCTTTTTTGTTCTAGTACTATTTGATTCTATTTTCACATATTTCTATTTATTTTTTGTTCTAAAGGTAGTATAATTTAGAGAATAAATAGACAGATAATTAAATGAATAGTCAAAATAAAAAGAATAGTCAAAATAAAAAATGATTTGTTTCAAACAATATATGTCTTTCACATCCAATTTTAGCAATGAATAATCCTTTAGTTTGCGAATGGCAGTTCCAAAAAAGCGTACTTCTATATTAAAAAAGCGTATTCGTAAAAATCTGTGGAAAAGGGGGGGATATTGGGCAGCGTTGAAAGCTTTTTCGTTAGCGAAATCCCTTTCCACGGGGAATTCAAAAAGTTTTTTTGTACGACAAATAACTAATAAAACGTCGGAATAATCTGAATCAGCCTGATTCGAAAAATGAGTTAATTTCGTTTCTAATTTAGACTCTACTTTTGAATATATATTCTAGAATAGAAAAATAGAAATAAAAAAAAAAGTAAGTAACGATTTCCATTCACTAATGTTTTGAACCGATGAATTTGTCTACTGAATTCTAAAAAAAGGGGTTTGGCCCTTCTTTTGTTTTGGAATTTGAAAAAAAAAAAAGAATAAAAACAAAATAAAAAGTTTCAACCCTTTTTTAATGAGTTATTGAAATATGTTTTTCATTCACAGGATGGGGATTCTTATTTTCCCCATCACCCCACCCCCTTATAAATAACTAAATAACACAACAACTTTCTAAATAACACAACAATAAGGGTGTTGTCTTTTTTTTTTTACTTTTCTTTTTCTAATTATGCTATAGAAGAGGGGATCTAAAATCTTTAGGCAAAATCAATGGGTTGTTGAAACTATAAGTATAAAACCTTTTTTCTAACTTTATGAATCACTCTCTTTTAGGAATCACTCTATATACCATATCCACCACACTTTACCTCCAAAAGGGAAAAGCACTTTTGCCTATTTAAACAGACATTATATACGAATAGGGTGACAATTTTACGTCATCAAAAAAATACTATATTTGCTATATTTGAAAGGGAAGATGGATGATCAATCAAAAAATCTATACCTTTAGAATTAGAATTTAGAAAGAATTTTTTGAAGCAGGGTACAATTACACGATAGAAATCAAAATTTTTTTCTATGATATGTCCAGCCCAATACCTAATTGGTTTAATTTTAATAAAGGCGAACCAAAATTAAAATAAAAAAACCTAACGATAAGGATTACGACAACACAAAAGTTATGCAAATTAAATAAATCCTTTTTGAATTGGTGGATGTTGCGCTGAAATTGTGATTCATAAAAAAGAAAAATCATATTTTCGTTTTTTCCTGGATTGAAGTAAGAACTCTTGAGTTATAACAATTCGATTTTATGAAAACAGAAACTATGAAAACTTCTATTGGTAAGTTAATCTATTGTTAAGTTAAATAAAGCTGAAACCTTAAATAATTAAATAAGACGGCAAACGAGGGACTCTTTCCATCTCTATTTCAACAAGTTTTTATTCATCAATTGGAATGCTTCCTAAAAAGGATTTCATTGAAATTGACTCTTTCAATCTCGACGATTAAGTAAAAATAGGTTATTATGATTTCGAGCAAGCCGCTATGGTGAAATCGGTAGACACGCTGCTCTTAGGAAGCAGTGCTAGAGCATCTCGGTTCGAGTCCGAGTGGCGGCAGAGCATCTTATAAAAGATAAAAAGATATGCAAAAAGCCCTATAATGAATTTAACTTCTGATTTCCATTCCGTATACTTGAAAGACTCTCCCTTTTAATTTGATTTTTATTTATGATATTTTCAACATTAGAGCATATATTAACTCATATATCCTTTTCGGTCGTTTCGATTGGAATTACAATTCAGTTGATAACCTTATTAGTCGATGAAATCATAGGACTATATGATTCATTAGAAAAAGGGATGATTGCTACCTTTGTCTGTCTAACAGGATTATTAGTCACTCGTTGGATTTATTCGGGGCATTTCCCATTAAGTGATTTATATGAATCATTAATCTTTCTTTCATGGAGTTTCTCTATTATTCATAGGATTTTCTATTTTAAAAAACATAAAAATCAGTTAAGCGCAATAACCGCGCCAAGCGCTATTTTTACCCAGGGTTTTGCTACTTCGGGGTTTTTAACCAAAATGCATCAATCCGGAATATTAGTACCTGCTCTACAAGCCCAGTGGTTAATGATGCACGTAAGTATGATGGTATTAGGTTATGCAGCTCTTTTATGTGGATCATTATTATCCACAGCTCTTCTAGTCATTACATTTCGAAAAATTAGAAGGATTTTTGATAAAAGAAATAATTTATTAAATGTAAATGAGTCATTTTCCTTTGGTGAAATCCAATACCTGAATGAAAAAAACAATGGTTTACTAAACACTTCTTTTCCTTATTTTCTTTCTGCTAGAAATTATTATGGGTATCAATTGATTCAACAATTGGATCAGTGGAGTTATCGTATTATTAGTCTAGGATTTATCTTTTTAACCATAGGTATTCTTTCGGGAGCAGTATGGGCTAATGAGGCATGGGGATCATATTGGAATTGGGATCCAAAGGAAACTTGGGCATTTATTACTTGGACTATATTCGGGATTTATTTACATACGCGAACAAATCCAAATTGGGAAGGTGTAAATTCGGCAATTGTGGCTTCTATGGGCTTTCTTATAATTTGGATATGCTACTTCGGGGTCAATCTATTAGGAATCGGGTTACATAGTTATGGTTCATTTAATTAACATCTAATTGAATTGTTGAATTGAAGAAAGGAATTGAATTGAAGAAAGGAAATGGACTGATGAATACAAACATAGGACAGCGCAAATATAGAAACGAAACTTAGTGGAAGCTGCCGAGAACCTTTTGAATCACTACACTACTTGATTCAAAAGGTTCTCACAAAGGCCATAAGGTGTCTGGTTACAATTCAAATTTAGTTATTTATTGTTGACTTATTTATTCTTATTCTTTTTTAGTTAATTTAAACTTAAGACACGAAAAAATACTTCTTTTTTCATTGGACAACGACCAATTTTAAAAAGCAGAGGACGTAGGATTGGTTTTTTATTTTTTTGATTCATGAAAACTATCTATAAAAAAAATTAGATAGAATAGCTTCGACCTTGTCCACTGATAGGGAGAGAACGAAATCTGGATAAATACCAATACCTATTACGGGTAGAAGGATAGATATCAAAACAAATAACTCCCGGGGGCCAGAATCAAAAAAATAAGAGTTTTGAGCATTAAATAGCTTGTACCCATAGAACATTTGCCGTGACATAGATAATGAATAAATAGGAGTTAATATCATTCCAATTGCCATTACAAAAGTAATTAGTATTTTTGGCATTAACAAGTATTTTTGGCTGGTAATTATTCCAAAAAATACTATCAATTCCGCAACAAAACCACTCATGCCCGGTAATGCAAGGGAAGCCATCGATAAGATACTGAATATGGTGAATATTTTTGGAATTGGGATAGCCAATCCGCCCATTTCGTCAAGATAACCAAGACGTATTCTATCATAACTCGTTCCTGCCAAGAAAAAAAGTGCAGCGCTAATAAACCCATGAGAAATTATTTGTAAAATGGCTCCGTTGAGTCCCGTATCGGTTATCGACCCAATCCCTATAATTATAAAACCCATATGAGATACGGAGGAATAAGCTATTCTTTTTTTTAAATTCCGTTGGCTAGGAGATGTTGAAGCTGCATAAATTATTTGCATTGTACCTACTATCATCAACCAGGGAGAAAATATAGAATGAGCGTGCGGTAATAGTTCCATATTGATCCGAATCAACCCATATGCTCCCATTTTTAATAAGATTCCGGCTAGAAGCATACAAGTACTGTAATGCGCCTCTCCATGGGTGTCTGGTAACCACGTATGGAAGGGTATAATCGGTGATTTGACAGCAAAAGCAATAAGAAACCCAATATAAAATATTATTTCCAGTTCCGCGGGATACGATTGATTAGCTAATGTTTCCAAATTTAATATTGGCTCATTGGAACCATATAAACCGATACCCAAAACTCCTATTAATAGAAAAATGGATCCTCCCGCAGTGTACAAAATAAACTTTGTAGCTGAATAAAGACGTTTTTTCCCCCCCCACACGGATAGAAGTAGATAAACGGGAATTAATTCTAACTCCCACATGATGAAAAAAAGTAAAAGGTCTCGAGAAGAAAATGATCCTATTTGACCGCTGTACATTGCTAACATCAGGAAATGGAATAATCGGGAATTCCGAGTAACTGGCCGAGCCGCTAAAGTAGCTAAAGTGGTGATAAATCCTGTCAGTAAAATAGGTCCTAAGGAAAGTCCATCTATTCCCAATCTCCAGTAAAAATCAAAAAAATTGATCCATTTATAATCCTCTGCTAGCTGGATTAATGGATCGTCGAACTGGAAATGATAACAGAACGCATAGGTCGTTAAAAGGAGTTCTAAGACGCAGATATATATAGTATACCCTCTAGTCACCTTATTTCCTCTATGGGGGAGGAAGAAAATTAAAGAACCCGCGGCTATCGGAAAAACTACAATTATTGTTAACCAAGGAAAATAATTCGTGGTAAAGACAAGATACACTTGGACCAGAAAAACCCGTACTCTAAAATAGAATTTCTTCTTATTTGGTTTTTTCTTTTTAGAGTACGGGTTTTTGTCGGTAATCGGTAAAAAAAAGAAAATGGATTCGAAATGGATTTAAGTGGGGTTTTCTGAAACGTCTCAATATCAATAAGCTAGACCCATGCTTCGAGTTGTTTCATGCCATAAATAAACTCGAACACTCAAGAAATCCGTTGGACAGGCGGATTCACATCTCTTACAACCAACACAGTCCTCTGTTCTTGGAGCAGAAGCAATTTGCTTAGCTTTACATCCGTCCCAAGGTATCATTTCTAATACATCTGTGGGGCAGGCGCGGACACATTGAGTACACCCTATACATGTATCATAAATCTTTACTGAATGTGACATTGGATCTATAAATTTTTGAACTCCTAAAGTTTCGATCTAGTAAAGTTGGAAATAGCCGATATATTTAAACACCAGATGAATCAATGATTTACCAGAATTTTTCTAATCAATCCACTTCTGGATCAACTCATAATACTAATAGGTAATAAAGATACTTTGATTTCTTATGTTTTCACAAACATGATTGAGGTTACGACGTATTCTAATTATATAGGCTAATTCGAATTGATGAATATTATGATTTCGAAATACTACTTATTCAACAAAGTCGATTGATTGATACGAGTCGATTTTCTGTTACGATAAATTGACGAAACAATAGCTGATCCAATAGCTGCTTCAGCGGCTGCAATAGCTATAACAAAAATTGAGAAAATATCTCCTTTTAATTGACGACTATCAAAAAAATAAGAAAATGTTACGAAATTTAGATTAACTGCATTTAGTATAAGTTCAAGACACATCAGGGCCCGAACCATATTCCGGCTCGTGATCAATCCATAGATACCGATAGAAAATAAATAGGCACTCAAAACAAGTACATGCTCGAGTATCATTGACCAACTCCGTACCAATTGCGATTCATTTCAATATGAACAATAATTCAAGTGATTAGATTGCTTAGAATATAACAAGTACCGACCAAAACAAGATATTGGTAATAGATCGAATAGGGCGACTAAAAAAATTTCTATTTTATACATGAACCGAACAGTATTCAAATAAAATTTCAGGGAAATGGATGTTGATAACACAAAAAAAGGTTGAATTTTTATTTCTGTTCCTAGTTATAAAGATTTTTTACTGACGAGCCACGGCAATTGCACCTATCAAAGCAACTAAAAGAATTATCGAAATCAGTTCAAATGGAAGAAAAAAGTCCGTTGATAAATGAATACCAATTTGTTGACTATTACTTATCAAATCTTCCTCTATAATCTGGTTGGATCGGGTAGTCCAAATAATCCCATACCACGACGTATCTAGAATAGTAGTGATTAGTGAAAAAAAAATACTTGTACAGACTAGGGCAGTAATCCCATCCCCAATAGTCCAAAGATGAAAATGAAAATCTTTAGAATAGTCTGAACCATTCATGAACATTACAGCAAATATGATTAAAACATTTACAGCCCCCACGTAAATAAGAAGCTGTGCAGCAGCTACAAAATGGGAATTTGATAGAATATAGAATAAGGATATACAAACAAGAACCAATCCCAATGAAAAGGCAGAATAAATTGGGTTGTTAAGTAATACTACTCCCAGACCTCCTACTATAAGACCCGATCCCAGAAAAACTAAAAGAAAATCATGTAGTGGTCCAGGCAAATCCATTATATTAAAATAAGAGATAAATAAATCGAAATGTTTTTCATGACCTTATTGAACCGACCAGGAAAATTTTTTTTATGAGACATTCCCAATTGAATTAAATTATAATCTAATAAGTGTGAGTTAATGGGGGTCTAGTTATTGGGCCAATTTCGCTCTTTTCTGTATTCTAAACGGCAGTTTGAAATTGAAACTATATATTTCAAAAAAATTATGGAGATATTATATTAATAGACTTTCAATACAAATTAAGTCATACTTCTCAGAACCCAATCAATAGTTGGGATTTGTAATTATTTACCAAGCAACGAGAAAGCCCTTATCCCTTTCTACCAAAAAGAAACCTTAGTACTTTGCAATTACTCTTTAATCAAGAGGTTTACCCCTTTTTTCTTTGAGACGAATTCCCAATTGTTCGAATTGTAAAATCGTCAATTATTGATATTGGTAAACGACCTAAAGCAATTTGATTATAATTCAATTCGTGACGGTCGTACGTAGCGAGTTCATATTCTTCAGTCATTGATAAACAATTTGTTGGACAATACTCAACGCAATTACCACAAAAAATACAAATTCCAAAATCAATACTGTAATTAAACAATCGTTTCTTTCGAATATCTGTTTCCCATTTCCAATCAACAACTGGCAGATCTATAGGACATACACGAACACATACTTCACAAGCAATACATTTATCAAATTCAAAATGGATTCGACCACGGAAACGCTCCGATGTGATCAATTTTTCATAAGGATATTGAATAGTTACAGGTAAACGATTTGCTTGGGATAAGGTAATTAGGAAACTTTGACCAATGTACCTTGCAGCCCGTACTGTTTGTTGACCATAATTGATGAACCCAGTTACCATAGGGAACATATCGTGAATAGTTATGAATAATTTGATTTTCTTTCTTTCTCTTGTTTGAGACAAGTCGCAAATATCGTATTCCTTTTTTCTTTAGAGTGAAAGGAGTTGGGAAGAAGTTGTTAATAATAGATTACCGAGAGAAATAGGTAAAAGAAATTTCCAGCCAAGATTTAAGAGTTGGTCCATTCTTAATCTAGGTAAAGTCCATCTTGTTGTGATAGGAATGAACAAGAACAAATAAGTTTTAGCTAATGTAATAAAGATACCAATTGTCGTTCCAAAAATTCCATCCGCTTTATTTATTTCAAATAGCTCCGGAACAAATATGTACGGAATGGAAAGATTCCAACCACCCAAGTAAAGAACTGTTACAAATAAAGAGGAAACTAATAGATTTAGATAAGAAGCAACGTAAAATAAACCAAATCGGATCCCTGAATATTCGGTTTGATAACCTGCTACTAATTCTTCTTCGGCTTCTGGTAAATCAAAAGGCAATCTCTCGCATTCCGCTAGGGAAGAAATTAGAAAAACCATAAACCCTATGGGTTGACGCCACAAATTCCATCCCAAAAAACCATATTTTGACTGCGCGCCAACTATATCAACTGTACTTGAACTGTTAGATAATCATAGTCGGTGATAACATTACTGTTCCCATCGCTATTACAAAACCGTACATGAGATTTTCACCTCATACGGCTCCTCAGGGCCACAAATAAATGTAAGGACCGAGCCAGTATTAGTTATCTTGATATGGTTATCGAATAGATAGAGTCAAAATCTATTGGAAGGTCCCCAATTATACCAATGGAATTCTGTCTGCTATAAAAATAAATAAAAAATAAAGAGTATTTCTGAATTGATCTCATCCTTTACGAATTTCAATTTTTCTGTCTTGAGTAATAACTTAATCAATCCTTGAATAAAATACTCCTTGTATAAATATCAATAGATATTTCAACCCATCATTTTATTTTCGATTACGAAAAAGAATTAAGCATTACATTAGTTCATGAATCAGGACAGGAATTTGATTTTTATGAATATATGAAAGAAAGAATAAAAAGATCTCTTTTGTTTCTATTGGAATTGTATTTTTTCTATTTTTTTTTGTTCCTATTCTTCATTCTGAGAAAAGGGGGGCTTAAAAAAGGTAAAGGATTATTTCGTTCCCGATAGTCATTTCTTTAATCGGTGGATAGGAGCATACTCTGGATCGGAATTGTGGGGAGTACTGCCTGATCATTTCTACTAATTTAAAGCCCCAATTAGTATTCTTTTTATGGTATGCAGAAGTATCCTTTTAGATAATTTACATAATCTCCATTACTAATCCTTTGTGTGTTTTTTGGTGTTCCTTCCTACCCACTCATCTTTTTTTTAATCCCCCGTTTTGTAATATCTGTATTGTAATACATACAAACGATAGTGAAAACTCCCTAGGGTTGATCCTTTGAGCCCGCTTCAAGCCAGGATGACCAATCAACCAATCTTGGGGTAAAGGGCTTCTTCCATGTTTGTTTACTTCGGCTTAACTCTTGTACACAGGAAATGAGATTCAATCCACTTTTACTGCGAATTTGGAAGTTGTTTTCTTTCACTCATATATAACTACCTAATTAATTTTATTAACCTAAAGAAGAAATAAATGAATAAAAAGATGAAGATATCTATTTAATTTCTTTTTTTTCTCGAAGGAAAAGCATAGGGAAAATAAAAGTTTCTGTTTTAACGAATCGCACGTAGAGATATTGATAAAACACATAAAGTTAATGGTATTTCATAACTAATCGATTGAGCAGCAGCTCGCAGACCACCTAAAAAGGAATATTTATTATTTGATCCATATCCTGACATAAGAAGTCCAATAGGAGCAATACTTGAAATGGCAATCCATAAAAAAATACCGATATTGAAATCAGCTAAAACAAGGTGATAACTAAAAGGAATTACTGAATAACTTAGTAGAATTGATATGACTGCTATAGATGGTCCAATACTGAATAACCGAGTATTTCCTCTAGATGGAAGAAGATTCTCTTTCAAAAGTAGTTTTGTCCCATCGGCTAAAGCTTGAAGAATTCCCAACGGGCTGGCGTATTCAGGCCCAATACGTTGTTGTATTCCTGCGGATACTTCTCTTTCTAACCACACAATTACGAGTACACCTATTGTGATTCCCAATACAGGCGTGAAAATAGGAACAAGCATCCATATGATCCCATAGACCTCTTTTAAGGATTCCAATCTGGAAAAAGAATTGATATCTTGTACTTCTGTTGTATCAATTAGCATTTCAACGATCAACTTCTCCCATAATGATATCTATACTACCTAGTATCGTCATAATATCAGCCAATTTCATTCTTTTAACTAACTGCGGAAGAATTTGCAAATTGATAAAACCTGGTGGGCGAATTTTCCATCTCCAAGGAAAACCGCTTTGATCTCCTATCAGAAAAATTCCCAATTCTCCTTTTGGGGCTTCGACTCTCACATAAAGTTCTTGTTTCGGCAATTCAAAAGTAGGAGAGGGTTTTTTACTAATGAATCGATCTTCAAAATCAGTCCATTCTGGGTTGTTTTCTCTATCAAAGCATCGGATTTCTAAATTCTCATAGGGCCCCCCCGGAATTCCTTCCAAAGCTTGTTGAATAATTTTTATGGATTCCCTCATTTCACCCATTCGGACTAAATAACGGGCTAATGAATCCCCTTCTTTTTGCCACTGTACCTCCCAATCAAATTCGTCGTAACACTCATAATGATCGACTTTACGAAGATCCCATTCGAGTCCAGACGCTCGTAGCATTGGTCCTGACAAACCCCAATTTATTGCTTCTCCTCCACCAATAATGCCTACTCCTTCAACGCGTTCTAAAAAAATAGGGTTTCGCGTAATAAGTTTTTCATATTCAACAACCCCTGTTAAAAAATAATCACAGAAATCCAAACATTTATCTATCCAGCCATGAGGTAAATCAGCTGCTATTCCTCCGATACGAAAATAATTATGCATCATTCTCATACCGGTGGCAGCTTCGAATAGATCATATACTAATTCTCTTTCTCTGAAAATATAGAAGAAAGGAGTCTGTGCACCAATATCTGCCATAAAAGGGCCAAGCCATAACAGATGAGAAGCTATACGACTCAACTCCAACATAATTACTCTGATATAGCTGGCCCTTTTAGGTACTTGAATATTTCCCAACAGTTCTGGTCCATTTACAGTTATTGCTTCTGTGAACATAGTAGCTAAATAATCCCAACGTGTTACATAAGGCAGATATTGTATAATTGTTCGGTTTTCCGCAATTTTTTCCATCCCTCTGTGTAAATAACCCAATATTGGTTCACAGTCAATAACATCTTCACCATCTAAAGTAACGATGAGACGAAGAACACCGTGCATTGATGGGTGGTGAGGGCCCATATTGACTACCATAAGGTCTTTCCCAGTAGCTAGTATATTCATAGGTTTTTCCTCGATTCATTCTTAGCATGAATTGTTGAAAACAAAAAGAAGTTCATCAATATTCAAAATCTAATAAATCAAATATTTCAAAATTGTATTTCAAATTAACGATTTTTTGACTCCCGAATATTCAACTGACTAATTAATTCTTTATAACGTACTCTATTTTTCTTTGACAAATACGATAGCAACCGTTGGCGTTTTTCCAGAATTTTCCGTAGACCTCTCTGAGATAAATAGTCTTTTCTGTGCAATTCCAAATGTGAAGTAAGTCTTCGTATCTTATTGGTGAACCTGAATACTTGAAATTCAACAGACCCGCAGTTTTCTTCTCTTTTTTCTTGAAAACTAATTGAGATGAATGAATTTTTTACCATAAAACGAAATCTCCTCCCTCCTTTTTTTTATATGAATTTTACTGATCAGTAATAATAATGCTAGTCATTTGAATTTGATATACACAACAATCTTACGTTCGTTATCAACTTCCTCTAAAATCAACCAAAAATCAATTCAATTTGCAATTTGATTAGGGATCCAAAAGGATGTTCTATTTGTGGAAAAGAGAAAAGTTGAGACCTAAAAAAAAGATTCTGTTGATTCATTTATAGATCTAATTGATATGTATATCATTAAATTGGTATCATGTATCAGAATGGAATGTAAGATAAGGCATGTGGGCATCTCTGGGTTTTCCTATATCCCACACCATAAGCATAGATAGGAAAAACATAGTATTAACGAATTTTCAATCGTGGGTACATATGTATCCTTACCATACTGAAACGACTACCATTATTGGTATTAAACCAATAGCGATTCATACAAACTAAATCTTCTAATCGATAATTGGACCAAAGAAAGAACTTTAAGTTAATGAATTTCTTTTTTTCTCGAGCAAGATCTTTGCTTTTATCCCAAACGTAACTACGCATACCATTTCTATTCGTCGAATTGAAACAAATTAGAGTTCTCAATTCTCTACGACGTTTAGGGAATAAAATCTTTTCAGGAACAAGCAAATCATAATGCTTTTTGTCTTTAGTTCCAGTCCTTAGTTGATGCCTTGGAATACATTCATCAAAAATTTTCTTATCAACATAGCCTTTTTCTCGGTATCTTTTATTCAATTTAAATTGGCGCTTATTCTTATGAACCAATGAAATACCTATGGTTTGATATATAAAAAATTGTCCATCATTTTTTACAGACAGACGAGCCGGTTCAATAATCACTATTCCCTTTTTCATCAATTCGGTAAGAGTTAAATCCTTCTCAGTCATCAAAATATCCAGACGCATTTCTCCCCTTTGAATATAGGATATAGCAATTTCTCTTGGATTTATCAGTCGGAGCAGGAGACAATCGATTTGGATATTATTCATTAGCTTTTCATTTAAAGAATTATCCCATCTCAACTGAAAATGAAAATATTTTTTTAGTAAGAAATCAAGCTCTGCTTCTGTGTTGCTCTTGTATTGCTTTTTCTTTCTACGTTTTTTCATGTCAGATCCCGCATACTTTTCTTCAACATCTTTTTCTTGGTTTGAGAGAACTGATCCAAGACTTACTTGGTTTTGTGCATCTGATCTCGGATTTCCTTGGCTTGCGGGTTCTTTTTCTTCTTGACTTCCGTTGTCTAATTCAAGATATTTTTTTTGATTCGATGATATAAAAAGATATTCCTTTTTCTTTCCAGTTCTCTTTTTATTACCATTTGCATTTCCATTAAAATCGAAAAGAAGTAATTTGATTGGTATGATCCACGGTTTCATTTTATATGCATTAAAAAGTAGCACAAATTCTGGGAAGAACCAAAGCTCCCGATTTGATATAAGACTATTTAGTATTTTGTTATTCATTCCCATCCAATCAAAAAAGAACTCTTTTTGGTTGGATGGTTTAATTTCTTCATTTTGATGAATTGTAAAATAAAAAAGACCTTTCTTATTAATTTCATCAATTATTTGATAATTATCCGCCCCAATCTTAGTATTTTTATTACTGTTGGTACCAGTATCCATATCAACCCAGGATTGAATATCGATCTTATTTCTAAGACAAAAATTGAGAATTCTCCAATCAAAATATTTTCTATTCGAAATTTTATCTATATTCATAATATCGTCTTCCCCTAGATAATTATTGATAGGGATACTTCCCAGCATACCAAATAAATTTCCTTTCCCTATGTTGTAATTATAAAAACTTTCTTCTTCATTCTTTACTTGGACTAGTGATCTATGAATAGACGAGTCTTTCTTATCGTCATAATTAATAGATTTATATGATAAAAGATCATATCTATAGTGTTTTTGAAAATTCGATTTTTGATTCCGTAATGGGTCTGCTTCAAAAAGATTTTGTTTTTCTTTTTGGTAATGAGTTAATCTGTTTTTTTCATATGAATCTTTTATGTTTAAATCTTTATTTTGAGTCATACAGTCTTGATTCGCTCGATTTCGCCATTTTTGTGGTACTAATCTAGGCCATCTAATCCTAGGTAAATCATATTGATCATGACTCCTTAACCAAGTTTTCCATTCATTCATTCCAAAATTCCAAAAAGGTTTATGTCTTAATTCGGAATGAAATATTCCTTGTTTTTCAAAACAATCTTTTAGTTCATTCTTAAGAAAAAGAGATGTTCCGTGATAGTGAAGGACAGATCTTAAATTATAAAAGTTAATAACTTGGGTTTGGGATAATTTGTAAAATACATATGCTTGTGATTGTGAGAAAGAAGATAAATCCCAAAAAATCTTTGAATTCTTATTATTATTACTAATCTTATAAAGTGATTTTTTTAGAGTCGAAAGAAAGTGAATTGTATTTTTAGTTGTTTTATTAATTTTTTCCTGATTTGCTTCATTATTGGGATTGTGGACGTTTTTATCAATAATTTGAATTTTTTTTGTTGATTCAAAAAAGTATTTTGCATTGATTCTTGGAATATTAAGTATAGATAAAAAAAGGTTTATGTATACCCTTTCAATCAAAAATTTTATAAAAAAATATGATTTACGGATTAATCGAGTATTTCTTCTTTTTAATATCTGCCAAATTTTTTTTGATGATTCTAATATTTTAGCACGATAACTTATTTTGTTAGAACTAATATTTATTTCTTGAGTTAGCAATCCTTTTTTCTTCTCTTTTGTAATTTTTTCTATTTGGTTTCTTATTATGTTTGTTCTATTACTTAGATCTTTCATTTTTTTTTCTCTTAGTGAGAAATTTGTCCAATGCATAGATCGAATTTGAATAGACAATTCGTGAATCGTATGATTCCCGATTATCGTTATCGAATCTTTTTTAGTTTCACCCAAGTCCTCTATTTCTCTCATTTCTCTCAATCTAATTAATTGAATTGGCTTTCTTTTTGAAAGTTTTTTTATTCTTCCTTTTAGAAATCGAATGCTTTTGATGACCCATTTGTTTGTTTCTTTTGCCACTTTTCGGAAAATTTTTGTTCTTTCTTTTAAAATTCTTAAAACTATAAAAGACTTAGTTTTCCATTTTATAATTTTTTTTTTGAATTCTTGCAAAACGGGTTCAAAAAATGAACGTCGTTTTCGGGGAGAACCAAAAGGAAGTTCAGTTTCCATTCCCCAAACTGTTAAAAAACAAAAATCACTTTCTTGTCCTTTTATTTTTTTCAATGAATCCTTATGAAGGGATTGTAGCTTAGATCTGCGCCGGGGTTTTAGGTAAAAAGGAAATAGGATCTTTATCTGAATACCATCTGTTAACCAGTTGTCCGGAAATTCTGTTTCGGATAATTGAACACCATTATAGGTGCATTTAACATGCATTTCCTTTTTCCAATCCTTTAAATCCTGGGACCACTCGGGCAATTCAAATAATAGTATGCGAGCGAGATTTTTAGCTATTATCAATGAAGGTAATATAATATATTTTCTAAGAATCGATTGAGTTAATAATAGAAACCCTCTTATTGCTTGAGAAAATAAAAAGCTATCCCAGGTTTCTGCTATTTTCATCCGTACTTTTTCTTTTCTTTTGTATTCTTCTTTTTTATCAATTTTTTTTTGTGTTTCGTTTGTATAATCAGACGGTTTTTGGTCTTTTTGTTTCCACATCCAATTTCTAAAAATTCTAAAAATTCCTTTCATCGGTCCGGAAATCTCAAAAGAAAAATAAAAGGGTTTCTTTATTCTGTCCAAAAAAAGGGGTGAATGGGCATTTGCTTGAAACAGTTCCCAAGTAATGGTTTTGCGTCTTTGTGCGCGCATGGAACCTTTGATTAGTTCTCGACGAAAATCCGATTGTTGCGAATAGCGTCTCAACCTTACTTCCTTTTTTTGCTCAAGATTCTTATTATATTTGTTATTAGTATAAGTATCGGTATTTGGATTAGTATAAGTAAAAATCAATACTCGTTTCGCGTTTCTTGTACTAATTCCAGGACCGTCCGCCACGTTTTCGTCGGTTTCGCTCTCCTTTTTGTCTAAATCAGACACTAATTTGTATGACCACCGAGGAACTGTTTTACTAATTTCTTTTATTCCAATAGATTTTTTTCTAATTGTTTGAGCGTTGGGAATCGTTAGAACTGCATCAAATAAAAATTTTAAAATTTTGATTCGATATTCTGAATCAATTTTCTCTCGTTTGGGTTCTGTAAATAAAGAACGTACTTTTCTTTTTTCTCTTGAAAATAATTTTCTAGTCAATCCGTCTA